TATATCACATTACTTATTTTACTGGATATTACGGAGCCTGTTCATGCAGGATATGATCGAGTCTGATCATAGAAAAGATTCTCTTCAAGCGAACCGGCCTATCCTCCGTAGGGGGCTTGCGCGGTGGTTGGAACAAAGACACATTTAATTGTGAATTCAAATGTGGCAGATAAGGTAAAGTAATATATCTGCGCGGCCCAATCAATAGTTCAAGTCACACACTCCCATAATCCATTCTTTTTTCGGAGAGTTCCCTTCAACTATTCGTGTATGTCAAATAAATAATCCAATTTATTTTGTTAAGTTGAAGGGAAATATCCAAATACATGTCTTATTTTTTTAAATAATCCATATTTGTAGCAATGAAATACTATTGCTCCTCCCCAAAATGATAAATGATTGATTACAAATATCTATGATCCATATTCTCTATAAAGGACCGGAAATGCCTTGCTTACGTATCATTGGAAAGTGCATTAACATGAATACGGCAGTAAGAAGAGGTAATACAAAAGTATGTAAACTATAAAAACGAGTCAAGGTAGATTGTCCTACACTTGCACTTCCGCGCAATAACTCTACCAACGACGATCCTATTACAGGAATAGCTTCGGGTACACCTGTTACAATTTTGACTGCCCAATAACCAATTTGGTCCCAAGGTAACGAATAACCAGTTACACCAAAGGATGCGGTCAATACACCCAAAACTACACCCGTAACCCAAGTCAATTCGCGAGGTTTTTTAAAACCACCGGTGAGATACACGCGAAATACGTGCAGGATCATCATTAAGACCATCATACTTGCCGACCATCGATGAACTGATCGTATTAACCAACCAAAGTTAGCCTCAGTCATTATATATTGAACAGAAGCAAAAGCCTCAGTAACGGTCGGACGATAATAAAAAGTCATAGCAAACCCCGTCGCTACTTGGACTAAGAAACAAGTAAGTGTAATTCCTCCTAAACAATAAAATATGTTGACATGAGGAGGAACGTATTTACTAGTTATATCATCGGCAATCGCCTGAATCTCAAGACGTTCTTCGAACCAATCATAGACTTTATTGAGATAGGTAAACCAAAGGACCCCCCTGAGAACCGTATATGAGAATTTCATCTCGTACGGCTCAAACAAAAATACTCAAATACTGGTTATTTGGAAAATGGATATGTGTAATAGAAAGTTTTTAACTTCTTAACTTAATCCTATGATTCCAATCTTCTCTGAAGATAAGAAAAAAATAGAAATCCGAAAGCTATTCTTTGTGGTTATAATGCCAAAATTTCAAGTCGGCTCACTCGTCTTTTATCTTGATCCTTACAGGCCTCTTGAATATTCTATTATTTACTTATACTTAATTTCTTTATACTTAATTTCTTTTGTTATTTTTTATTTGTGTGTGTAATGCGATTTTACTGCTCTCTTCTTTATTATTATTGATAGGAATTTTCTTGTTAAGACCCTATGAATCAATTCAAAAAACCTCAGATTCATACCAGAACCACGATGATTTTCAAAAAACCTTTAATCGAAGTCCAAAAATTCCCTGAGTAAGAACTGCTGGATCATCACTTATTTAATGAATAGATATAATGAAACAAAATCCAAAGAAACTTTTGTCCTTTGATCAAAATAAAGATAAGCGGCGGCAGTTTAAAAGAATAAAAATCTTTCAATTTCTTCTTCTAACTCTTTAAATTTTTTTGTAAGTCCGGTTGCGAGGTCTAAATATAAATATTAAGTATGAATCATAGTTCTAATATTTTAGAATCTATTTTCTATATTCCGTGCTTCAGATACTAGAATAAATATCTGACGGGATAAAGCCATCTCTATCAAGATGACGGATCCATTTTATGTTCTGTACTATCAATAGGATCAATTATAACAAGTCACACACTCATATTCCGGAAATAGAGAAACAAAGAAGTTTCACGGTCGAACTACCAAATCGAAATAGAATGGACTAAAAATCAAAGACCTAAATGCTAAACTTGACTTTCTATTGAAAAGCTAGTTAGTCGGTTCTGGTGAACTAATTCATAGAAATTTCGTCCAGTAAAATGGACGAATTATAAATCTCTAAAATAATAGAGAGAAATATCGCAAATAGAGCCATTGCAACACCCATCAAAGGAGTCGTTCCCCACCCCGGAGCTACTTTACCATATTCTGAATTCAAAGGTTTCAATAAATCCCCTACAACAGTTCGTCTTGGACCAGATCTAGAACTACCCTCAACGGTTTGTGTAGCCATAAATCCTATTTTTTATTCATTGAGATCTGTTGACTTTGTATACCATTCCGCTGTAAATAAAGGATCTTACCCTATAGATCCATTGTGGTCTTGATATTATATAATAATGGAAACAGCAACCCTAGTTGCCATCTCTATATCTGGTTTAATAGTAAGTTTTACTGGGTATGCCTTATATACTGCTTTTGGGCAACCCTCTCAACAACTAAGAGATCCATTCGAAGAACATGGGGACTAGTTGAAGTAATGAGCCCCCAATATTCCAATATTGGAGGCTCATTGCTTCAATTGAGATAATGAAAAATCATTTCATCTTTTTAGTTGGAACTTTAGGGGGTTCTCTAAAAAAGATAGCGAAAAAAATGATTCCTAAAGTCGAGACTAAGAGGAATGTATAAACCAATGCTTCCATAGATTTGATCGTGGTTTACAATTATAGCTTTCATACCTGTTTTTGGGGGGATTATCTCCCGGATAAAGAAAAAGAAAGAACAAGAGTAAAACAAAATGCAATGATTCAAATCATGATTTATTCAGTTCCCGATATCAAATTCAAATCACAACAAAAACAAAAAAAGTCGAATCGAAAAGTAACAAACGAATGTTCTATCAGACTACCTGTCTTCTTGTAGTTGGATCTCCAATTTTTTGGAATGCTCCAAATTCTACTTGAGCATCCAAATCTGGGTCGATACCAGCAAAAACATCTCTGAACAAGGTTCTAGCACCATGCCAAATGTGCCCGAAAAAGAAGAGCAGAGCAAACGAAACATGTCCAAAAGTAAACCAACCCCTTGGACTGCTACGAAAAACACCATCCGATTTTAAAGTAGCACGATCTAATTCAAAAATTTCACCCAATTGAGCACGTCTAGCATATTTTTTCACAGTAGCAGGATCACTATAACTTACTCCATTGAGTTCGCCACCATAGAATTCAACAGTTACACCTACTTGTTCGACACTATATTTCGATTCTGCCCTTCGAAAAGGAACATCAGCTCTAACAATTCCGTCTCCGTCTACCAAAACAACCGGAAATGTTTCAAAAAAAGTAGGCATACGACGTACAAAAAGTTCACGCCCCTCTTTGTCTCTAAAGATAGGATGTCCTAACCAACCGACGGCTATTCCATCTCCATTGTCCATTGAGCCCGCTCTAAACAATCCTCCTTTTGCCGGATTATTGCCGATGTAATCATAAAAAGCTAATTTTTCAGGAATTTTAGACCAAGCTTCTGATAAACTTTGATTTTCGGCTAGCCCAGCACCAACTCTTCGATATATTTCTTGCTGGAAGTATCCCTGATCCCATTGATAACGAGTGGGGCCAAATAATTCAATCGGGGTAGTTGCTGAACCATACCACATAGTTCCAGCAACAACAAAAGCTGCAAAAAAGACAGCAGCGATACTACTGGAAAGGACGGTTTCAATATTTCCCATACGCAATCCTTTGTATAGACGTTGAGGTGGACGCACACTAAGATGGAAAAGGCCCGCTAATATGCCCAATGTCCCTGCTGCAATATGATGAGAGGCTATTCCCCCCGGAACAAAAGGATCAAAACCGTCCACACCCCATGCGGGATTTACGGATTGTACCCTTCCAGTTAGTCCATAAGGATCGGACACCCATATTCCAGGACCGTACAATCCTGTTACATGAAATGCGCCAAAACCAAAACAAGCCACCCCTGCAAGAAATAAATGAATTCCAAAGATTTTTGGCAAATCCAAAGAAGGTTTTCCAGTACGTTCATCACAAAAGATTTCTAGATCCCAATAGACCCAATGCCAGATAGCCGCCAAAAAGCACAAGCCCGAAAACACAATATGTGCCCCGGCCACACCTTCGTAACTCCAAAGACCCGGATTCGTTATAGTCCCCCCTGTGATATTCCAACCACCCCACGAATTGGTAATTCCTAAACGAGTCATGAAGGGTATAACGAACATACCCTGTCTCCACATTGGGTCAAGAACAGGGTCAGAGGGATCAAAAACTGCTAATTCATATAGAGCCATCGAACCGGCCCAACCAGCAACCAGAGCTGTATGCATTATATGGACAGAAAGTAAACGGCCGGGATCATTTAATACAACGGTATGAACACGATACCAAGGCAAACCCATGAAAATACCTCTTATATCAACAAAAAATAGACACTATGTGACTTTATTGCACTGTAAAAAACTATACTATGCACCTTCCCTTTTCAGTAGATTATCTCGCATAAAGAATTAATATTTGTTCTAGTTTTTTAGTAATAATGGAACAATTCTATTCGTAGGAACAAAAATAAGCAGATCTATTCTATACCCGATAAGTAACAATACGCAATGGTGGTGGGGGGGTGACTTTATTTTATATGAGTCTTTCTATTGGATAGAGGTTTTTCTATCAGTGAATGCAGACATATCCAAGGACGACCTATTCGTCAAAACTTTACTTTCTTCATTTTGTATTCTTTTTTTATGATTTTATTTATGATTTTGAAAGTTTAAGAAAGAGAAATCATTTTTAAGACAATACATCCCTTTTTTGATATTGATTTTCATATTCATATCTATCTATATCTATCTATAGATAGATATAGAATTTCAATTCCATATATGGAATGTACATAACATAGGGTCCGTATTTTTTTCTTTGTTTCATATATTTGATTTGTATTGGTTCCAATCAATCTGAAAGAATCAAAAAGCAACTCTTATTCTTCTGATTTCAATTTTTAGATTTCAGATTCTTTTCAGAATCCCGGTATCATATTCGGTATCATATTAAATGATAATAATAATAAAATAATAAATAAAGTAATCTTTTTAGCATTCCGAAAAAGTAATTGATTTAATAATTGACAGATGATCCGGGGGTTCTATGAAAAAGTTTTTCATATTTCCAAAAAATTGGTGGTAATCAGTTCATCGAAGACGTTTTAACACCAAAGTAAGATAGACAACTTCAAAAATAAGTAAGATAGACAACTTACTTCATTTTTTTTCATTTTATGCCTATTGGTATACCAAAAGTACCGTTTCGAGTTCCTGGAGACGATGAAGCATCTTGGATTGACCTATACAATCGACTTTATCAAGAAAGACTACTTTTTTTAGGCCAAGAAGTCAACAGTGAAATCTCAAACCAACTTGTTGGCCTTATGATATATCTCAGTCTAGAAGACAACAACAAAGATTTGTATCTGTTGATAAACTCTCCGGGCGGAGAGGTAATATCCGGAATGGGTATTTTTGATACTATGCAACTTATAGAAGCAGAAGTACAGACAGTATGCGTAGGATTAGCCGCTTCAATGGGATCTCTTCTTTTGGTAGGAGGAGAAATTACCAAACGTCTAGCATTCCCTCGCGCTTGGCGCCAATGATTCTTTTTTCTAGAAAAGAAAAAAAAAAAAAGAAGACTATGCCTGCGCCAATATTAAGTAATAATAGCATGGCACTTCGAGTTCGATATGCAAAAATGATTTTTTTCAAAACCATTCGATTATATATCGAAAGAGTAGTATGAAAAAGGGGTATTTACGATTTTATCCGATCTATCAGGAGCCTCTTTCAGTGTCACAAACTTTTTTTGTTTTCCGTTTTCACACCGGAAAACTTTTAACAATTGAAAAAAAAAAGAAACTTTTGGATTGCTGAATAACAGACGAGACGAAATAAGAAAGTAAGGGAATCATCATAGTATTTTTAAAATATTCTCAAACAAAAAGCAAGGATGGTTATTGGATCATTTACTGATCTGGGTCTGATAGACCCAGTATATTTTCTATTTCTTCGATGGAAGGTAAAAATAAATTCCATATCATAGTAGAGCCGTATGCAATATGCAAAAGATGCCTGTACGGTTGTTCAATTCTATATTTGTTTTTTTCTTATTCCTCGCCTTATAGTGCGAGATTAGGGGAAACTTTTATTATGTTCTATTCTCAGGGTAATGATCCATCAACCTGCTAGTTCTTTTTATGAGGGACAAACAGCAGAATGTGTGCTGGAAGCGGATGAATTACTGAAAATGCGAAAAACTATGACAACGATTTATGCACAAAGAACGGGCAAACCTTCATGGCAGATATACAAAGACATGGAAAGAGATCTTTACATGTCAGCAGAAGAAGCCCAAGCCTACGGAATTATTGATATGGTAGCCGATTCTTTGTGAATAAATGAGCAGAAAGGATTCCTCATAAATACACGATTTGAGATTTTTTTTTCTCTTTTTAATCTTCTTACCAACCAGATTGAAATAATTAATAGATTAATAGAATCTAAATAATTCATAATCATCGGTTAGGATTGATCTAAACCAGCTCATTATGTATATGACTTACCATGCCAACTATAAAACAACTTATTAGAAACACAAGACAGCCAATCCGAAATGTCACAAAATCTCCCGCTCTTCGGGGATGCCCTCAGCGTCGAGGAACCTGTACTAGGGTGTATGTGCGACTCGTTTAGATCATATACTAAAAAAAAAAAGAAATAATTTTTTATGGAAGAATTCCATTCACACTATCTTAACTTACAAAAAATCTATAAAAAATCTATTCTATTAATAAGAAATATATATATATAATTTATATATATATAATTCGATTGTGTATCAAATTTATGGTTTCGATTGGTGCAAACCGAATCACCTAAAATTGCAATTTAAGATGAAAAATACTTTCCCATTGGTAACAAAAGGTTATCCATTAAGCGGGAAAAATCCTATTTCAAATAAAGAAAAATTATGTCCTAATTTTTGCAAGAACGGACTAAGAGGGTCAACTACCCAGCTAATCTTCATACTTAAATACCGTTACTGTATAGTTAGATTTCGTTGTGAAAGACCTATTACTAGATATTTCATGGGTAGAGCCCATTAGTGTGAACTGTACAAGTTAACAATAACATTCATTAAATGAAGATTCAATGAAGGAAGGGGCTCCGGTGTATAGAGAGGACCTCACCGTTTAAAAAGTAATCATAGAAACGATGGAACCCACCATTTCTTTATCTATTTCTATTAAATTTACTATGTTTTTTTAATACCTAGTATCAATACAATTTATTATTTCGAGGTTAAATGCTTAGAAAAAAAGAAAAAAATCGTGGTTGGGAAGGTTATAGTAGCAAAAGCCATTGGAATTTTTATTTTATACATTGGAAGAATCCATTTTTGTTATTAATAGACTAGGAGGGACAAAAGAATAACTGAAAGAAAAAAAATCAAATAGTTATTCATCAAAGTATCATTTATTCAATGACCAGAATTAAAAGAGGATATATCGCTCGAAAACGGAGGACAAAATTTCGTTTATTTACATCAAGCTTTCGCGGAGCTCATTCAAGACTTACTCGAACTATTCAGCAACAGAGAATAAAAGCTTTGGTTTCGGCTCATCGGGATAGAGATAGAAAAAAAAGAGATTTTCGCGGTTTGTGGATCAGTCGAATAAATGCAGTAATTGGCGAGAATAAAAAAAAAAGATACTATATTTTTAGTAATTTAATGTCTAATCTATACAAGAAGCAATTGCTTCTTAATCGTAAAATACTTGCACAAATAGCTATATTAAAGGGGAATTGTCTTTTTATGATTGCCAACGAGACGAGATCATAAAAATAAAAATTCCCCGGAGATTGAACTCCGGGAAGGTGGTAGAATAGAAAAGATTTGTATGATAAAATAGAATTCATATAATAAAGTCATCAAAATAAATGAACAACCACGCTCAATAAAAAAAGATTTATTCTTCTTCACCGATTATCTTTTTTCTTACAACGCAACAACCCCAATTGGATTGTCGTAGTTTTCGAACTAAATATCAACCCACATTTCATTTGAGTTTAGATTCCAATTTGAATTCAATTGAAGAGTAACTCTATTTTTTTGTTTTTTTAAGAACAGTAGTCGTAGTTCTAGTGGTCGACTCACTTTTTTCAAATTCTTGTTTTTCATTATTAACAAAAGGTAACAAAGATAAAATACGAGCTTGTTTTATAGCAATCGTAATTAATCGTTGTTGTTTTAAGGTCAATCTATTCACGCGTCTAGATAATATTTTTCCTTGTTGACTAATAAATCGATAAAGTAAAATCATGTTTTTATAATCAATTCGATCCCCCGATTGGATCGGGGACAAACGCCTACGAAAAGATCGCTTGGATTTAAGAAAGAGTCGCTTAGATTTATCCATGGTTTGTTTATTCCTATCCCGAAAATCCCATTTCTTATAAAAAAGGGATTTGTTTTATTTATATTTTTTTTAATATATGTTGTTATATAATGAAATATATGCTATATAATGTTATATGTATATAATTTCATGTTATATATATAATTTATATGTTTATAGATATCTAATTTATAGAATGGTATATATAATTTATATGTTTATAGATATCTAATTTATAGAATATATCTGAAATATCATTTTTCATCTACCTTGGAAGGGTGACACACAAGCGATCCTTTTGCTCTATTTCTTTATCTCTGCGTGAATCATATGTTTGCAACAAAAGGGACAGAATTTTCTCAATTCCAATCGACTAGGCGTATTGTGTCGATTCTTTTGAGTAATATATCTGGAAACACCCGTTGATTTCTTATTAACACTCTTTTGATCACAACTGGTACATTCCAAAATAACAGTTATTCGGATATCTTTACCCTTGGCCATGAACCTCCTTTGGTTTTTTTATTCACTTAACTCTTCTATTTTCTTAACTCTTCTATTTTAAGATTCGAAGCGAAAAAGAAAAAAGGAACGAAAAAAAGTAGAAGTTGATAATTCAAAATAAAATTATGAAAGATTTTGTTCCAATTCATTTTATTTTTATATAGTACAGTAATAATTAAGTAATACAATGATTTCGAACCGCAATACAGTATTTCATTTTTCATTTAAGTATCTTGTATGAGATTATTGCCCCTGCCCTAGCATTCCATTTCCATTTCTGGTATCACTCTATTATTAATAGCAATGGAATTGAATTAATAATTCAATTCCATTGAAACCTGGTAAAAATTCCGAGTTTCACTGAGGCCAAATCCACCTTTCTTCTTTCTCTTTTTTTTCTAACTTATTCTATTTCTAATTATAAAAAATAAAGAAGAGAGAATTAATCACAGATATTTGATTGGATCTCTAATCTTCGTCACCCCTTCCCGTGCCAATAACTAGAATGAAAAAAAGGGGAATATCAATGCATCCGGGAATAAACGATTGATTTCTATCAAGAGACCCGCTAAAACCCCGAACCATAGAGTACTTACCACTGGTGCCACAGAGAGATATGTTTTTAGATCTCGCATTTCAAATCCTCCTTTTTTTTCTTGTAATTTGTAATACATAATTACATATAGGAATATGATCAAATGGTTATTTTATTAATAACCACTTGCATTTGTGGGGAGAAGTCCCAATTCAAATTGAATTGTACAACGATTCATTAAATATTTTATTTTTTTTTAGAGTATTCTTTTTATTTTATTTAATTATATTATTATTAATAATTATATTATTATTAATATTATTAATAATATATTTAATAATAATATTCTATATAACTATATTCTATTATTTTATTCTATTATGAATTCTATTATATTAATAATGAATTCTTTAATAGAAAATTTTTCATATTAAATTTATAAATATTTTTGTTTTTTCATATTTTATATTATATTATAGGATATGAAACTAAAAAAAAGAAAAAAATGGCAGGATATATGATATATATATAACGGAAATAATGTGGAAAACAAGACAAAGATTCTTTACAATGACACTGGAAACCAATAGAAAGGGATGTAGCGCAGCTTGGTAGCGCGTTTGTTTTGGGTACAAAATGTCACGGGTTCAAATCCTGTCATCCCTATCCCTAACTATTAGTTATGGTATGAGCAGTAACAAGAGATCAATTGAGACCAATTCAAATTGGACATACTCACTCAATATCAATGGATAACTATTGATAAAGTTAGTATATGCATGCAAGATGTATTGGCATCACATAAAATTCTTTATGAAAAAAAAGCGCTCTTAGTTCAGTTCGGTAGAACGCGGGTCTCCAAAACCCGATGTCGTAGGTTCAAATCCTACAGAGCGTGATTTCATTCTTGTTAGATTGAGAATGACACTGAAATAATGGAATAACAGTCTAATCTAAAGTCTGAATTTGACCTCCTGTGAATTAGGATTAAAACAACGAAATAGGAGGTCAATAAAAAAAAGAGATGTTACTTAATCAAAGGTCCAACTGATCACCACGTCGGTATTGTAAATATGCAGTTACAAATAATCCAGCCAAAGTAATAGGAATTAGACCTAACACGATTCCAAATAGAAAAACTTCAATCATTTGAATTTGTTTGAAAGGAAAAAAGGGGGGGTAATATCTATCCTTAAAAAGAAATCTGTATTGACCATGAATATCAATGACCAAGAATTGGCAATTGACATGATAAGGAACTATAGAATATCTAGAATATCCCAAAATTTCCAATTCATTTCAAAAATTCAAATCAAATAAGTCGTATCTTATTCAGACTGATAAATATACCTGAGGTTATTGTTAAAACCGCTAGTAGAAAACCGAAATAACTAGTTATAGTGGGCATAAGGAAACTAAATGAAATATGTTCTTTTTATACATATGTTTATAAAGCACTTCCCTAAGTTTCCATTTTTGAGAGAAAAATAGGAAAATAAGCAAAAAATACCACTTGAAAGATACAATTGAAAATAATTGATTCATTAATCAATTATTACGGACGAACAAAAAGAAAAAATATAGTTACATAGGTAAGAAATCAATTCATCATCTGTGACATGTACCCATCCTGTGATTCCAAATCAACAGATTTATTGAATAACTCGTGAGTTGAGTAAACTAATCTGTTGAAAATATTTTTATTTTATTTCTATTAGAATATAGAATATTTCTATTTATTATTTCTATTCTTATTCTATAGAATTCTGTTCTATTTCTATTAGAAATAGAATAGAATCTATTTCTTTAATATATTATAATCTATTTCTATTAGAAATAGAATATAATAAAAGAAAATAAATAATAAAAATAAAATAATTAATTAAAAAAATTTTTATTTTAAATTTGAATATTAAAACAAAAATAAAGAATAAAAACTTTGTTGTTTAACTTCATTCAACTTTGAATTAATATGGAATAAAATAGGAAAAATTTCTATGTTGACCCCCCTTTTTTTATTGTATCGAATTTGTTCTATTTTCTTTTTTTATTTTAGGACAAAAGAAGAGAGTGACCTTAGAATGCCCTTTACTTCTTGACTTTTATTTTAACTTATTAGATTTAGTAATGTGTTCCATTCTTCTAATATCTAGAACGAAAAGAAAAAGGTATCAGATCACTCGAAACTAGGGTTCCACAGTTTTTTTGTCTTTTCATCATATTTAATTTTTATATAAATCTCTATCCTTCTAATTAAGCCAAGAAAGAGCCTTAGCCCTTTTGTGTCTAATACAAGAACAACTAATCTGATTTTGAAGAAAAATGGGATTAGTTGTTCTTTTTAGTATCTATTACTGCTATTATTGTTACTTGTTACTGGACGACTAACCAATTCAATTCTTTAAAATGAAAAAGAGGGGGTTCTAACAAAAAACATCTTCGACAACCACAAAAAGTATATTTCTAGATTTCGCATCTAATTGAATTGTAGAAATATAATAATTTCCTTCATGAATTATTAGAAACCAATTCGTCCGATTCACATTTTAATTGATCCTCAGTTTCTAGTCCGAAGCTAATAATGAATGTGGAGAACCCTCTCATCTTATACTCTCAAACTTTGAGGAATTTTCTATTCAGTACATCGAAACAACCAACAAGGAAAAAAGAAAGAAATTATCTAGTACTTGATCTCGCCACTGATTGTGAAATTTCGTTGCTGTGTTAGAAGAAGGATAGCTATACTGATTCGGTATACTCGAAAGAGACCCTTGGTACAAAATTGACGATCTAACAAAGATTGCATTTCAGTAAATTTCGACTTACTGATCTCATCTTTTATGGAATCGATCCCCCTTTGACTGTATAAGAATATGTGGAGCTCGGCATGTCTGGAAGCACAGGAGAACGTTCTTTTGCTGATATTATTACCAGTATTCGATACTGGATTATTCATAGCATTACTATACCCTCCCTATTCATTGCGGGTTGGTTATTTGTCAGCACGGGT